TAGAAGAAGCACAATCAGAAATCAAATAGAAATAATGAAAAAAGAGAAAAAAAAAGAAAGGCCAGGAATAAAAAAAAATAAAAATAATAATGGAGAATCACCGACAAAAATTGGGAAAATATTTAAAAGAAAAAATATTCAATTAATAGTTAAATTTTTCATTGAAAAAATATACATAGATATCTTTCTATGTATCATTAATATGCGCAGAATCGCTCTACAACTTTTTATCGCATCAACAAAAAAAATTCTTGATAAATACATTTACAATAACGAAACAAATAAAGAAAGCATTAATAAAACAAAACAAAATAAAGTCAATTTTATTTTGCCTATGACTATAAAAAGGGCTTTTGATAATCTTAGAAATAGTAAGGGGAAGCCCCATATTGACTTATCTTACTTGTCACAAAACTATGTATTTTTTAAATTATCACAAAGCCAAGTTATTAACTTCAATAAGTTAAGATCTATTCTTCAATATAATCGACCGTCTTTTTTTCTTAAGACTGAAATAAAGGATTTTTTTGGAAGACAAGGAATATTTCATTCCGAATTAAGACATAAGAAACTTCCAAATTATGGAATGAATCCATGGAAAAACTGGTTAAGAGGTGATTATCAATACGATTTATCTCAGATTACATGGTCTAGATTAGTCCCACAAAAATGGAGAAATGGAATCAATCAATCCCATACGTCTGAAAATAAAGATTTAAACAAATGGTATTCCTATGAAAAAGACCAATTAGTTGATTACAAAAAAAAACAAAATTCGAAAGTATATTTATTTGAAAATAAAGAGGAGAATTTTCAAAAAAACTATAGATATGATCTTTTATCATATAAATATATTCATTCTGAAACTAAGAAGAACTCCTATATTTATAGATCATCATTAGAAACAAATAAGAACCAAGAAAATTCCACCAGAAATAAAGAAAAATTTTTTAACATACTCAAGAATATTCCTATCAATAATTATCTAGGAAAAAGTTATAGTTATATTATATATATGGAAAAAAATCCAGATAGAAAATATTTGGTTTGTAAAATAAAAAAAAATATTAAGGCTAAACCTAAACCTAATAAGGACCAAAAAATTGATAAAATTCATAATGATGGTCTTTTTTATCTTCCGATTCATTCAAATTCCGAAATCAATTACAAATACAAAAGGGTCTTTTACAAATACAAAAGGGTCTTTTTTGATTGGATGGTAATGTTTTTTGATTGGATGGGAATGAATGAAAAAATCTTAATGTTAAATCGATTCACATCGACTCCGAAAGTTGTTTTCTTTCCAGAGTTTGTGATACTTTATGATAAATATAAAAAGAAACCTTGGTTTATCCCAAGCAAATTACTTCTTTTTAATTTGAATATAAATCCAAATTTTAGTGAAAATAAAAATATCAATGTAAAGGAAGAAGAGGATGAGTATTTTTTTGGAAAGCAAGTTGGAAAGCAAGAAAACGATGAGGATTTTTTAAATTTTAGCCCATCAAATTCAAAACAATATTTTAAATTAAAGAATCAAAACAATATTGAAGAATCTTTTTTACAACCGATCCGAAAACTAAGAATCGTCCTTAAAGGAGATTTTCCCTTGCAATTACAATGGAATGGACGTGTGAATAAATTGAATCAAAAAATGATAGATAATATCCCGGCATACGGTCTCCTGCTTAACCTGATAAAAGTAAGAAAAATTGTTCTATCCAATATTAAAAGGAAAGAAATGAATCTGGATATAATGATTGAGCGTTTGGATCTTACAGAATTAATCAAAAATAGAATATTAATTATGGAACGTACCCGTCTATCTGTAAAAAATGACGGACAGTTTTTTATGTATCAAATCATAGGTATTTCATTGGTTCATAAAAATAAGCATCAAAGTAATCAAAGATACCGAAAACCAAAAAATGTTACTAAGAATAATTTTGATGAATCCATTCCAAGACATAAAAGAAAAACTCTAAATAGAGACAAAAAGATTTATGATTTGCTTGTTCCTGAAAAAATTTTATCGTCTAGACGTCGTAGAGAATTGAGAATTCTAATTTCTTTCAATTTGAATTTAACGACTAGGAATGGTGTGCATAGAAATACAGTATTTTGCAAGGAAAACAAGATAAAAAACTGGAGTCAATTTTTGGATGAAAGTAAACATTTTGACAGAAAAAAAAATGAATTAATGAAATTAAAGTTCTTTTTTTGGCCTAATTATCGATTAGAAGATTTAGCTTGTATGAATCGCTATTGGTTTGATACCAATAATGGGAGCCGCTTGAGTATGTTAAGGATATATATGTATCCATGATTTAAAATTTTGAGTTTCCTATATATTATCTTGTTCTATCAATCATATTTTTCATTTTTTCTTCTGTCCGGCATCTGTATATATTGATGTTATATGCAAGCAACCAGATGGACATATGCGCTGTCTTACACCCCAGTCTAGTATACTGCAATACTAAGCAAATGACGTAGGAAATGGCGTATTCATTAAAGCTATAAATTAATCAACAGAATCTTCGTAGTAAACTATTTGGTAGCGTCTTTTTCTATCACTATCCAAATTAACTCCAAAATCGGATTGATTAATCTTAATTGATAAAATCCGGAGTCTATAAATAAATTATGATTATTGTGTATACTACATTAAAATTTCTGACATTATTATTACTGATCAATAAAATAAATATCTGTAAAAAGGGGAGTGTGAAATTCTTTTATGGTAAAAAATTCATTTATTTCAATTATTTTGCAAGAACAAGAAGAAAACAAAGAAAACAGAGGATCTGTTGAATTTCAAGTAGTTAGTTTCACCAATAAGATACGGAGACTTACTTCACATTTGGAATTGCACAAAAAAGACTATTTATCTCAGAGAGGTCTGCGGAAAATTCTGGGAAAACGTCAACGGTTGCTGGCTTATTTATCAAAAAAAAATAGAGCGCGTTATAAAGAATTAATAGGACAGTTGGATATTCGAGAAAGAAAAACTCGTTAATTTGAAGAGTTAGTTTGAATTATTCGCTTAAAGTTTGATGAACTTCTTTTCGCTTTCAGCAATTCATGGAAGAATGAATCAGGAAAAACCTATGACTGTACCATCTACAAGAAAAGACTTCATGATAGTCAATATGGGACCTCACCACCCATCAATGCATGGTGTTCTTCGACTCATTGTTACTCTAGATGGTGAAGATGTTATTGACTGTGAACCAATATTGGGTTATTTACACAGAGGTATGGAAAAAATTGCGGAAAATCGAACAATTATACAATATTTGCCTTATGTAACGCGTTGGGATTATTTAGCTACTATGTTCACAGAAGCAATAACTGTAAATGCGCCAGAGCAATTAGGCAATATTCAAGTGCCTAAAAGGGCCAGTTATATCAGAGTCATTATGTTGGAGTTAAGTCGGATAGCTTCACATTTGTTATGGCTCGGCCCTTTTATGGCAGATATTGGGGCACAGACTCCTTTCTTCTATATTTTTCGAGAAAGAGAATTGATATATGACCTATTCGAAGCTGCCACCGGTATGCGAATGATGCACAATTTTTTTCGTATTGGAGGAGTCACTGCTGATTTACCTCATGGCTGGATAGATAAATGTTTGGATTTTTGCGATTATTTTTTAACAGGAATTGCTGAATATCAAAAGCTTATTACACGGAATCCCATTTTTTTAGAACGAGTTGAAGGAGTAGGCATTATTGGTGGAGAGGAAGCAATAAATTGGGGTTTGTCGGGACCAATGTTACGAGCTTCCGGAATACAATGGGATCTTCGTAAAGTTGATCATTATGAGTGTTACGACGAATTTGATTGGGAAGTCCAATGGCAAAAAGAGGGGGATTCATTAGCTCGTTATTTAGTACGAATCAGTGAAATGACAGAATCCATAAAAATTATTCAACAGGCTCTAGAAGGAATTCCGGGAGGGCCCTATGAAAATTTAGAAATCCGTCGCTTTGATAGAGTAAAAGATAATGTATGGAATGAGTTTGACTATCGATTCATTAGTAAAAAACCCTCTCCGACTTTTGAATTGTCGAAGCAAGAACTTTATGCGAGAGTCGAAGCACCAAAGGGAGAATTGGGAATTTTTCTGATAGGAGATAAGGGTGTTTTTCCTTGGCGATATAAAATTCGCCCACCGGGGTTTATTAATTTGCAAATTCTTCCTCAGTTAGTTAAAAGAATGAAATTGGCTGATATTATGACGATACTAGGTAGTATAGATATCATTATGGGAGAAGTTGATCGTTAAAATGATAATTGATCCAACAGAAGTACAAGCTATCAATTCTTTTTCTAGATTGGAATCCTTAAAAGAGGTCTATGGGATCATATGGATGCTTATCCCTGTTTTTACTCCTATATTAGGAATCATAATAGGTGTACTAGTAATTGTTTGGTTAGAAAGAGAAATCTCTGCGGGTATACAACAACGTATTGGCCCTGAATACGCAGGACCTTTGGGAATTCTTCAAGCTCTAGCAGATGGTACCAAATTACTTTTCAAAGAGAATCTTCTTCCATCTAGAGGAGATACTCGTTTATTCAGTATTGGACCATCTATAGCAGTCATATCAATTTTATTAAGTTATTTAGTAATTCCTTTTGGTTATCACCTTGTTCTAGCCGATCTCAGTATCGGTGTTTTTTTATGGATTGCTATTTCAAGTATTGCTCCTGTCGGCCTTCTTATGTCAGGATATGGCTCAAATAATAAATATTCTTTTTTAGGTGGTCTACGAGCTGCTGCTCAATCAATTAGTTATGAAATACCATTAACTCTATGTGTGTTATCAATATCTCTACGTGTGATTCGTTAAGACATAAAATTCCCCCTACTTCTTTTCTTTCTAGGAAGGAAGTGCCATGAGTTGAATATATATTTTCGTTTTTTATTTATTATTCGGGGGTTAATGAAGGAAACCAGATAGTTATATGAGTGAAAGAAACGGCTTATAAA